GACTACTGCATTGAAGTATCCAGGCTCCGTTTTAAAAAAACCAAGTGGTAATATTATATCATAAAGTATTCCTATTTTTAAAGAAATCTTTTTTGTAAGTAGAAGTTATTTCAAACTCTTATGTTAATCAATCGAGGAATATGCATGAAGCCGTCAACTGTTTTACGGAATGCGTGAATTGAAAGGAATAACAAAAAGAAGTGGTAATGGGAGCATTTGTACTATATGTGCAAATCAAAATCGGGCGGATCTTTACCCGGAGTAGAGCATAAACCTAAAAAGATTAAAGAGGCCCATTTAAGAACAAGAAAATGACATCGTGATTTGTATTGGATCTCGATGAAACAATCGATCAATGAGAAGTTAATTGGATAAGTTTAATGAATTCTTTTTTTATATTATACGTTATAAGGAAGACAAACTCGTGTTTAGTGAAAAATCAAAGAAAATCCTTTTATTATTTATTATAAGTTAGAAGGAACTTGCTATGAAAGAAAAAATAAAAAGTATTGGAATCTACACATTGATTCTTTTTTTTTTTTGAACCGTATGCGTCAAAAGGCGCCTGTACGGTTCCGAAGGGATACAATTTGACCCTAATCAACCGACTTTATCGAGAAAGATTACTTTTTTTAGGTCAAGAGGTTGATAGCGAGATCTCAAATCAACTTATTGGTCTTATGATATATCTCAGTATCGAGGATGATACCCAAGATCTGTATTTGTTTATAAACTCTCCTGGCGGATGGGTAATACCGGGGGTGGCTCTTTATGATACTATGCAATTTGTGCAACCAGATGTACATACAATATGCATGGGATCAGCCGCTTCAATGGGATCTTTTATCCTGGTTGGAGGAGAAATTACCAAACGTCTAGCATTCCCTCACGCTTGGCGCCAACGAGGCTTTTATTTGAGAGAAAAAAGAAGACTATGCCTTCGCCATATGAAATATGAATATTAAGTAATAATAGCATGGCACTTTGAATTCGATACGATATAAGAATTTCTGTTTTCAAAACATTAGATTATGTATCGAGAGAGTAATATGAGAAAAAGGTATTTCCTATTTTGGAAGTCCAGTTCAGCGTCACAAACTTTTTTCACACCAGAGGTCTCTTAACTATAGACCGAAAAAAAAAAAAGATTCTTTTTTCCTTAGTTTATTTGATCAAATAAAAAAGCAACTTTGGGATTGCTGAATGACAGACAAATCACAGACAAAAAAATATAATAAATATATAAAGCAACGGAGCCATCATAGTATTTTTGAATTACTCCGAAAGGAAGGGTGGTAAGTTGATCATTTACCGATCGGGGTCTGATTGATCCTGTTTTTTTACTGAAGGTAAGGGTCAATTTTATTATAGAGCCGTATGCAATGCATAATGCCCGTACGGTTGTTCGATTCTATCTTTTTTTCTTGTTATTCTTTTATCTTCCCCTCATCATGCGAACGAAATAGAGAAACCTTTTATTATCTTATATCATCAGGGTAATGATCCATCAACCTGCTGGTTCTTTTTCTGAAGTAGCAACGGGAGAATTCATCCTGGAAGTGGGAGAACTGCTGAAACTACGCGAAACCCTGACAAGGGTTTATGTACAAAGAACGGGCAAACCCTTATGGGTTGTATCCGAAGACATGGAAAGAGATGTTTTTATGTCAGCAACAGAGGCTCAAGCTTATGGAATTGTTGATCTTGTAGCGGTTGAATGACAATAGCCTATATTTAGCATTTAGCGTCATTTGAAATTAACCCTGCCGAGTTTAATATTAATATTCTATTACTTTTATTACTTGTTCTATTGAATAAAAATAATTCATAATCATCCGGTTAGGATCGATCTAAACCAGCCCATTATGTATATGATTCAACATGCCAACGATTAAACAACTTATTAGAAATACAAGACAGCCAATTAGAAATGTCACAAAATCCCCCGCGCTTCGGGGATGCCCTCAGCGTCGAGGAACATGTACTAGGGTGTATGTGCGACTCGTTCAGATCATGAACTAGAACAAAGGAAAGAGAACAATGTTCGAATATCAATGATCAAATAGGATAGAACGGAAAAACGAACTACATTTACTATCTAAAAATAAGAAAATGGATCATATCCCTTTTATTGTGTATGAAATTTATGGTTTCTATTGGTGTAAATCCACTCACCTCAATTCAAGATGAGAAGCAATTCTCCATTGGTAGCAAATGGTTATCCATTAAGCGGAGGAAATCTTAGTTAACATAGACCCCTCTTGCAAGAACGGACTAAGAGGGTCAGCTACCCAGCCAACCTTCATAATTAAATACCGTTACTGTATAGGTAGAGCTCGTTGTGAAAGACCTATTACTGGATAATTCATGGGTAGAGCCGAAGAATGTGAACTATACAAGTTAGCAATAACATTGATTGAATGAAGTAAAGGCTCCGGTGTATAGAGAAGACCTCACCGTTTAAGAAGTAACCATAGAAACGATGGAATCCACTATTTCTTTATCATTGCTTTTTTTTAATACCTAGTATAGTACAATTTTGTATTGTATTTCGAGGTGAAATGCCTAGAAAAAATAAAAAATCGTGGTTGGGAAGGTTATAGTAGCCAAAGCCATTGGAATTATTAGTTTATACATTGGAAAAATCCGTTTTGTTATTAATATACTAGGAAAGGGGCAAAAGAATAACTGAAAGAAAGGAAATCTATTAGTTATTCGTTAAAGTTTCATTTATTCAATGACCAGAATTAGACGGGGATATATCGCTCGGAGACGTAGAACAAAAATTCGTTTATTTGCATCAAGCTTTCGGGGGGCTCATTCAAGACTTACTCGAACTATTACTCAACAAAAAATAAGAGCTTTGGTTTCGGCTCATCGGGATAGGGATAGGCAAAAAATAAATTTTCGTCGTTTGTGGATCACTCGAATAAATGCAGCAATTCGTGAAAGGGGGGTATGCTATAGTTATAGTAGATTAATAAATGATCTGTACAAGAGACAGTTGCTTCTTAATCGTAAAATACTTGCACAAATAGCTATATCAAATAGGAATTGTCTTTATATGATTTCCAATGAGATCATAAAAGAAGTAAGTTGGAAGGAATCCACCGGTTAAACGGAGTTGCCCGGAGAATGAACTCCGGGAAGGTCGAATAAAAATGAATAGAATATGAGAAAGTAGTCAAAATAAATATGAATCAACACGTTCAATAAAAAAATTTCTTCTTCCCAGATTATTCTTTTTTTTCTTACGACACGAGAATTCAAGTGAATAAAGAGTAAACCTATCTTTTTCTGGCTTTAAGACTAGGAGTTCTAGTGGTCGACTCGGTTCTTTCAAATTGTTTCTCATTATTAAGAAAAGGTAACAAAGATAAAATACGAGCTTGTTTTATAGCAATAGTAATTAATCGTTGTTGTTTCAAGGTCAATCTATTCACTCGTCTAGATAATATTTTTCCCTGTTCACTAATAAATCGACTAATTAAACTCATGTTTTTATAATCAATTCGATCCCCCGATTGGATCGGGGGCAAACGCCTACGAAAAGATCGCTTGGATTTAAGAAAAGTTCGCTTGGATTTATCCATGGTTTGGTTAGTTTGTTTCTTATCCCTAAAATCCTATTTCAGCCATATCTCTAATTAGAATAAATAGGATTTGGTTTGTTTATAATTATCTTTAACTATGTTAAATATGTTATATATATAATGTCATTTTTCCCTTTCCTTGTAAGATTTCCTTGTAAGATAAGGGCGCGGGTGCTTGGTTCGATCTATTTCTTTATCTCCCCGTGAATCGTATGTTTGTAACAATATGGACAGAATTTTCGCAACTCCAATCGATTAGGCGTATTGTGCCGGTTCTTTTGAGTAATATATCTGGAAATGCCCGTTGATTCCTTATTAACACCGTTTCGAACACAAGCGGTACATTCCAAAAGAACCGGTATTCGCACATCTTTACCCTTGGCCATGAACCTCCTTTGGATTTTTCATTTACTCAACTCTTCCTCTTTCAATCCGAAACGAAAAAGAAGAAAGGAAGGAAAAAACAAAATAGAATTTGTAACTTGCTATCCTCTTATGCAAGATTTCACTACAATCAATATCGGAAATAAGATAGAAATATTTCTAAACTCTATTTCAAATCACAGTACAGTATTTCATATAAGTATTTTGTATAATACTCTTTCCTTAGAACCACAGTTTGTATTCGGCTTCCATAGAAATTTAATACATAGAAATTTCATATTAATTTAATTCCAACCTGAACCCGAATCTCACAGCTGTTGAATGTACTTTTATTCTTTCTCTTTCCTCCCTTATTCTAAAAAAGGGAAAAAAGAGAAAAGAGGGGGCTGGTATTTTATTGTATCTCTAATCTTCTTTATTCCTTCCCGCGTCAATAACTAGAATGAAAAAAAGGGGAACGTCAACGCATCCGGGAAAAAACGATTAATCTCTATCAATAAACCTGCCAAAGAACCGAACCATAGAGTACTTAGTACCGGTGCCACGGAAAGATATGTTTTTAGATCTCGCATTGAAAAACCTCCTTCATTTTATTGTAATACATAAATAATACATATTGAAATGTACAATCATCCAGTAAATAAGATTTACTTTTTGTTAAATACAGAAAAAAACGTCCTTTTCTTCCCCAATATTCTTCAAAAAGACTCCTTTATTTTTCCTAGGGGTTCCGTTCCATATTTCATATAGATTGAAGTATTTTACTATTATTATATGTTAAATGAGACCAAAAAGACGAAATGGACATAAAAATTATAGATTTTAATAGAGGAGATAACGATGTGGAAAAGAAGACAGGAATTCTCTACAATGACACTGTAGACCAATGGAAGGGATGTAGCGCAGCTTGGTAGCGCGTTTGTTTTGGGTACAAAATGTCACGGGTTCAAATCCTGTCATCCCTACCTATTACTGCTCAAAGGAGCAGTAACGAGGGATTTTTTGAGATCAATTCACATTGGA